GAGGAATAATTGGGACTACGGTCTCTAATTTCTTAATAGCAGTATCTATTCGAAACGAATTCTCTAGCATTTGACTCCTTATCACCGAAGAGTTTAGTCGTACACTTGAAAGATAGCCCAGAAAATAGAAGGGATGATTATATAATTGCTTTATATGGATCCTGGCCGGTTGAGACCACAAGTCAAAATGACATTGCCAAAAGTTGACAAGGTGAGATTTCCATTTCTTTATCAGAAGACGAGCCCCCCTTGAAGCCAGAATCGATTTTCCTTGATATCTGACATAATGCATAAAAGGGTCTTTGAACAACCATAGGGTTTTCTGAAAATCGTTACAAAGCACTACTACAAGATATTCTATTTTTGCATAGAAATGTGTTCGCTCAAGAAAGGGTCCAAAAGATTTTGATCGTAAATGAAGGGGTTGTTTACGGAGAAAAATGAATATGAATTCACATTCATATACATGAGAATTAGAGAGGAACAAGAAGAATCTTTGATTCTCTTTTGAAAAAAGGGAAATGGAATTTTTTGGAGTAATGAGACTGTTTGAATTCCAATACTCGTAGAGAGAGAATCGCAATAAATGCAACGAAGGAGTATCTTGTATCCAAGAGTGAAGGGTTTGAACCAAGATTTCCAGATGGATGGGGTGGGGTATTAGTATATCTGACACATGATTTAAATGTGATAACTTGTCCTCGAAAAAGGGAAATATTGAATGAATAGATCGTAAATTATGAGATTTTGCTATTTCTTTTTCTTCTAGGGAAGATACCAATCGCAGCGAGAATGGAATTTCCACAACGACTGCAAAACCCTCCGATATCATTTGAGAATCAAAATGATTGTTGTGCCCAACGAATCGATTTTGATTAGAATCATTAACCGAAATAATCAAACGATTCTGTTGATGCATTCGAGTAATTAAACGTTTCACAATTAGTGAACTGGATTTATTGTCATGATCTAAATTTTCCACCGGTTCATAAAGAATCGATCCATTTAAAGCATGACCATGAGCAAGCGCGTAGATATATTCCTGAAATAGAAACGGATATAGGAAGTATTGTTGCCGAAATCCATCCATTTCTAAATATCCTTGTAGTTCCTCCATTTCCATTTGAAATTACACTTGAACCAAATGGGGGATTTCTTGAGTTATCAAATAATACATAGTACGATACGGTCAGAACAAGGTATATAGTAAGAAAAGAATAGATACCCCGGAGCCAGAAAGGACAATCAACGGATCCTATTTCCATCCAATTTATTTATGTTCGTTATAGTTACAAGAGATGGTTAGGAATCCTTTATTTTTACAACCCGATCGCTCTTTTGACTTTGGAATAATGAATTTTGATCAGTATACCGTTTCTTCTACACATTCGTCTCCACTACATAATAGAGAACATAATAGAGAATAGTTAGGATTCATGAAAAAAAAAGGAATTGATGATCCACTCACAAGAGAACCCTTTCCCACATCAGGCACTAATATATTTTTAACGTCTAATTAGATCGGGTAATCATTCGAATTAAGAACAAACAGAAGCTCGTTGCTTTTGGTTTCCCTATAATTGGAGCTATAGGGCTCTATCCATTTATTCACTCGACCCAACTTGAATTGATTTGACCCCTTTCCAAGATAAAGAATCAAAACAAGATTTTGTATCGATCCGTTAAGGATGAAGTATTCTAAGAGTTCTCCATTGATACGACATGCTGTTTTTTCCTTTCATTCCCTTTCAGGATCAGTCGTGGTCTTACAAACTCTACCAATGATATGGACGAATCCGTTGCTTCATCAAAATGTGTAAAAGACCATAGCCGCACTTAAAAGCCGAGTACTCTACCGTTGAGTTAGCAACCCATATAAATAGGGTGTGTAGATACGATCGGAATAAAAAAAAAATAAAGAGATTCGATTGCCCGACCTCGTCAAAACATTGAACTAGCAACAGATCAAAAAGAAAGATTTGATGATCAATTGTGAACATAAAAATGAACAGAGATCAGATGAAAATACAACAGATTCTGGGATAAATTATAGAGAAAATCTAAATAGATGTAAAAATGGATAGACTACCCATACTCTATTTTTTTTTTTTCATTATATTAACTAAGATACTTCTTGATGTCACAACGAAATTGACGAACCCACCGTTTGAGTGAAATAAAGAAACAAACTTATGAAATGTGGATAAATAGATCTATTTATCCACGATCGAATTATATTTGTTCGATACACCATTGTCAATATGAATTGAATGTTGAGAAAACCAATTCAATAAATAAAACAAGGACTTGTGTTGGAGTGACACTACAACATAGATAAGGGATGAAGTATGAGTGGGGAAATAAATAAGGAATTCCGGTAGGAAAAAAATGTCGGGTTTATTCAATATTTATTCAATAGAGGTATAATAAGCAAGATTGACCTTTTGTTTGTTGGTGGAGTCCCAACGAAAACCATCTGATTGATGGTAATCCCATAATTTCCCAGTTATTTCATCTATTCACTCAATCTTTTTTCTATCTGTCTCATATCAAGAGAAGATATTTTTTTTATAGTTCTATGATACGGGGTCATGTGAGAGCAACAATGAATAGAGAATAGAGAAAAAAAATAAGGAATGGTGGAGAAACAATTAGACAAAGCTAGATACTGGGCACCCCCCCCCTTTTTTTTTATTTCATTAATTTCATTTGATTAATTCGAAATTCCTTAAATACCTCCGCCTTCTTTGAAATATCATGAACAGTTCCTGTAGGTTGAGCGCCTTTTTCAAGGAAATATAGAATAGCGGAAACATTTGAATAAGTTTGGTTCTTTATCGGATCGTAAAAACCCACTTTACGAAGATCTCTTCCCTCTCTTCGGGATCGAACATCAATTGCAACGATTCGATAGATGACTCATTGGGATAGACATAAATGAACAACCCCCCCTAGAAACGTATAAGAGGTTTTCTCCTCGTACGGCTCGAAAAAGAATGATTCGAATTTATGTATTGTAGTGGCAAATAGATCCACAAAATCATCAATTAGACTCTGATTTGAGTCATTTTTTTTTTTTGTTCTTCCTTCCTGAAAAAAAAAAAAAAAAAAGAAATCTCATTCGTACTCATAACTCAAGTTGGGTAATTCTCAAAGAGCTCGAAGGGAAATCCTTAGACATTTATTGAGCCGTCTCTAACCTCTTTTGTTTGTCTCGCCTAGAGTCGATTTTTTTTCTTCCCCATTCTGATCTAGTTGTTGAGACAATTGAAAACGGTGTTTCCTTGTTCCGGTATCCTTTATTTTTTCTTTGCTTTGAATCCTTGGGTTTAGACATTACTTCGGTGATCCTTAATTGTTTCAAAATGGTAGCAACATACCTTTTGTTATTTCGTTCTATGGAAACGATTGATTCCCCTGTGATACACTTTTGATCGGAATTGGTAAAACTATTTCGACAAATTCTTTTTACTTTTTTTTTTTTTACTTGTTCGAACTTGATCCTTTCAATTTCTATACCGAAGATATACTTACGAAGTTGTTCCAACTTATTGATTGGCATTAACCCTAGATCCTTCTCTCTGCTAAATGAACCAATTCTTTATGCTCGAGCTCCATCATGTGCTATATTATAATTATATTATTTTATTACAACCCCAAAATTGGGGTCCTAGTGGAATAGAACAAACTATGTCGAGCCGAGAGCATCTTCTTTGATATATAAAATGGTGGGTACAAGAATCCACAGCCAATAATGTCCTTCAAGTCGCACGTTGCTTTCTACCACATCGTTTCAAACGAAGTTTTACCATAACATTCCTCTAATTTTGGACCGGTATGGAATTGATTCAATATGGAATCATGAATAGTCATTGGCTCAATCAGTATATAGTATATGAAGTCCTCCATACTTTCATTTTCATATATGGATCTGGAGAAATCTCAGCAAGAATATAATTTAACCCCATATTTTATTAGAAGAATGAAACACATTTATAAAAAACACGAAGAAATGCGTTGCTTAACACTTCTTTACATCTTCAACAGATTGTTAGGGATGATGAATCATGAAAGATCCAATTCTTTCTCAAACAACTAAAACTAAAGAAGGGTCTTTAATTAGATTACCGATACCGGAACAGAATGAGTCATTAACCAAATAAGCTATTCCAATGACCGGGAAAGATCGCAAGTGACTCGATAGGATAGATTCACCAATGTCACACTTCTTCGAGTAGAAAGAATTTATTTTATAAGGAATCATAAAAAACAATTTCAAGAATTTCCTACTTCGACATCATTACTGGAAATAAGTTTTCCAGTAAAGACTGAATTGAATCTCTAAATCCATCAACAAGTCGGTACAACGAGGATCTAAAAATGTTTAGCAGATATCTGATTAATTAAATCAGACGCGAATTTGATCATCATAAGAGACCTCTATGTTTCCTTTCCGATTGAATCATCAATAATTTAAACCAGATAAATGGGTCAAGAAACAAATCCAATTGTTTTGTTTTCTTGGGGATGGATAGAAGGGGCTCATGAAAGAAAAGATTAAGGTCGGTATTCTTTCAGGTATTCTTTCATCTGATTTTATCGTATTCATCAGATACACCAAACAAGTGTTACCGGGGGTAATCGTGGGTATTTAAGGGATCGCAGACCTTTTTCGCCAAAACTGAAACACCGGTGTCACTGATCACTGAAATAGAACAATAACAATACATATAGGCATGGTTCATTTTCTACAGACTTTTCCTTACTTCAGATTCAGGAATCTTTCCATAAAGTAAAGTGAATGTATGAATCTCCCCCCTCCCCCAATTGATCGCTACATTGATTTCCAATTATTCATTGGAGCCAAATCAAATACAAAATAAAAGAAATTAGGTCCAAAGAAAATAATCTGTTCCGTATTGAATTTTCTTGTTTGTTAATAAGATCCGGATGACAAGGGTCTTGAAATTGATACCTTCCTTTCCTTTGCGGATTAACTCATATCGACACGAATTCCATGGGGATCATGAATCATACCCAAAGCCAATTTAAAGGGATCTTCTTATGGGATGCTATCCTGTCTTGTATAAGTACAAAGCAAAATGGGTTCATATCAATTCGTTGTTACTATTTTGTTTGATTTTGTACCACCCCAGTCTCAGGAGCTTTAATTCCAGCGATGGAATTAATACCAAGAACCCCCCCGTTTTTTAGGATTCAGGATCCACATAGAATTAGTCATTTTGTCTACCCTATCTTTATTTATATTTACTTTAGGGAAGGTAGAGACTTCTCTTTTATTTCGCATTTCGACTCAGAATGCATCATGTGAGAATCCAAATATCATAGATATGGGGCATAAAGTTTATCCAAATGACTAACTAACCTTCAATATGAATATGGGCGAGGGGGCGAACATACGCTGAATGGCCCACCCAGTTTTTTTTTTTTTGAATTTCACTTTGATCTTTGTTCCCATCCTACCTATATCAAAAAAGATATTTATTTCCATCCACATGTCATTGATACTCGATCCGTTTGTTTGTGAGAAACAAAATCGAAAGGGAAGATATGATTCTATAGAAGAATCATTAGAAATCACAAAGAAAGATTGGATCACAATGTATCCAACATTACACCCTTAAACAGAAGATTGTTAAAAAGAACAATCTTTGTTATGATAGAATTGGTCTGGGACGGAAGGATTCGAACCTCCGAGTAACGGGACCAAAACCCGTTGCCTTACCACTTGGCCACGCCCCATTTTTATTTCTATTCGACACCGATAAACACTAATATCGGTATTGGTTGTTCGTCAATTCCAGCCCCAATATCTATTGAATTGGTTGTTGCTATGATTCTACACATGTAGATGTAGAATCAAAATGAATTTATTGATCATTACATATAATTCAATTAAGATATTGTATGTAAGGTATGATTCCTTCTATTCTCATTTGAGAATTGAAAGATTTTTGATTGAGGGAGTTCAAAGAAAAAGAAAGATTTTGCGGCCTACTTTCCCTTCTTTCTTCATTTTCCCCTTATATCAATAACCCAATAATAATGAAATTTTCTCCAAGAACAAAATGTTTGTTATGCTTAATATCTTTAGTTTGATCTGTCTTAATTCTGCCCTTCATTCGAGTAGCTTTTTCTTCGCCAAATTGCCCGAAGCTTATGCTTTTTTCAATCCAATCGTAGATGTTATGCCAGTCATACCTGTGCTCTTTTTTCTCTTAGCCCTTGTTTGGCAAGCTGCTGTAAGTTTTCGATGAGATCTTTAATACTGTCTTAGAAACATTCATGATTTATTCGATAAAAAAAAAAATTCTATTCTTAAGAATTGATAAGATCAGATAATGAACCCTCGACTCAAACATGGAAATTCTTTTGGATAACCGAGATGAATCGGAATCACCTCATTTCTTCATTCCTTCTGGGGGTCGAAGACCCTATGTATGGTCCCTACAATACCTAATTGTAGGTATGAGAGATCTTTTTGTTAACGAAAGAATCAGAATCTTATTACAAATTCATTCCTGCAAATTCCTTATGTTTTCTAGAAACCGCTTCTTTTCTTGGTGTCAAAACGGAATATGTGGTACAAAAATGGAGAATCTATTCCCCTATTTCCCCCAAAATGATCTTGGAGATTGCGTAATGCTTACTCTCAAACTCTTCGTTTACACAGTAGTGATATTCTTTGTTTCTCTCTTCATCTTCGGATTCCTATCTAATGATCCAGGACGTAATCCTGGACGTGATGAATAAAAAAATCAGGGGTTTTTCCTTGCTCGATTTCTGAATTTTCTTAGGATTTTCTTTCTCCATTCCATACATTTAACTATGAGAAAGGGGGTTAGAGATTTTTTCGAATTCGAAAGGGAAATATCAAGTGATCAGAAGAAACGGAGAGAGGGGGATTCGAACCCTCGGTACAAATAATTCGTACAACGGATTAGCAATCCGCCGCTTTAGTCCACTCAGCCATCTCTCCCAATTTTAAAAGGATAATTCCTATGTGACGCGTGAAGTAAAGGTTGATAAAAGTTTTTCCTTATCTTTCTTTATTCTATAAATATAGACGAATTTGATCAATCATCAATTCCCTTTAGATAATGATTCGAAACAGATATCTCCAATAGAAAGAGTCCCTCTTTGATTTCGTCCGAAAAGTTCTTTCTTTTATTCCCCCGGCCTGGCCAGTCCCTAGCCAGGCCATTCCTTGTTCCAATGAATCATAGATCAAATTATTTATTTGATTTGAAAACGAAAATGCTTGTTATTGAAGCAGCAACAAGGCTATTCCTATGATAGGAGTGTCATTTCTTATTATGTTTTTCCTTTTCTCGATTTACTTAAATGGAATAAAAAAAACATATTTTTTTCTATTATAATAGAACTCATATACTTCTTCAAAGAACATGTTTGAACCTGAACCCTTGAGTCCACAACCAAAACAATAGGATTTTTCACTCGATCCAATCGACCCGAATT